CAGATCCCTTATTTCCCTGGGATTGTAGTTCAATCGGTTAGAGCACCGCCCTGTCAAGGCGGAAGCTGCGGGTTCGAGCCCCGCCAGTCCCGACGGATCCAATAAATACAAAAATAACATTTTCCCTTTCTATGAACTAGTAAAGAGTGTCGAGGGATATACTTTCATTCCCAAAGCAAAAAGGAGTCTTGATTTCTTTTTTCTTTCCTATTTTTCCATCTCGCTTTTATTGTTTGTTAGGTTTGGAACTATGTAATTAATTGAAGTGGAAAGGCAATCTGATGATCCTTCATCAGAAGACTGTCCAAGGAAGACGCAAGGTGGGTTATAGAAAAAACAAAGAAACGGATGATAAATCTCATTTTGGAGTAATTAAGTTAGGAATCCAAATTTTGATTCGGTATGGATAAAAGAACTTCCTATGTTATACTATTCAAGTCTTGACGACGGGTTGGTTTGATAGATCAGATATTGTTATTCATGATAGTAATCCGGTTCAAGATCATCGAGAAGTAATTCATTCATTGAATTTACAGACGATAGACGAAAGATTTATCATCTCTAGGGGATTAAATCCCGAGTTATTGCGAAGTAAAAAACCGATGAGATTATGGAAGTAAATATTCTTGCATTTATTGCTACTGCACTATTCATTCTAGTTCCTACCGCTTTTCTACTTATCATTTACGTAAAAACAGTCAGTCAAAATGATTAATTCAATTGAATTTTCAAATTAATTTGAATCAAACTTTCCTTCCAAGTTCTTATCAAAAATTTACGAAATCAAATGAAAGGGATTCAATTCCACGTCTTAACTTAAATGAAATGAGCGCACGATAATTATAATCGGAAATTTTCTAAGAGATAGATGGTATGGTAGAAAAATTTTTTTTTCTACCATACTATCTATCTCTTAGTCTATAAAGTTGTAATACAGATAAACGCTTAAGTTTCTATATATCAATCTACAATATTCTCTTCCTATATATTCAATATCAATATATTGTATGGAATTGACATAAGACCAAATTTGCTACATCTATTTGTTCCGATCAATCTGAAATAATTCTTATTTTAGGATTCTAATTCCTTTTACTAATTACTAATAAGTAAGGGGAAACCCCGCCCATTTTTAACGCCATATGAAATAAGTCGATAAAGCATAAACTGCCTTTTTTTAATTAGAATAGAAACAAATGCCCGATATGTAACTCGCCCGAGGCAAGATCTTATTATTGCCCAGTCTAGTCTCTCCTTAAACAATCACTATCTCTATATCATTTCTTATAGTAAAGTGCGTATACGCTTAACAAAACGACTTCTTTTTTGAAGAGTCAAGAGGGAAATAAATAAAAAAAAAAAAAGAAAAAGGTCCTAGCTTAGTATCCGCGTATAAAGATAGTAATAGCCCATTCCCCTTGATTCAAATAGAAAATTTCGGAAGAATTTTAGGTTGGAATAAATTTCCAATCATCTGAATCCCTTTCTTTTCGAAGTACAAAGACGGGAATCAATGAAATATCTCTTGGATTGAAAGAGTATGATTCCTATCATAGATTACTCCATTGGAATCCAATGGGATTCCAAATTCAGAGTTTTGATTTTAACTAGTTCAAAATGTGTTGCAGAACGATCTATAAAACAAGCGGGTTTGATTCCTGAACTCAATTAGTAGTACTTCTAAAGCCCACTTCTACCCCACACTACGAGTGAAAGGGAAAATGTAAAGACTACCATTAAAGCAGCCCAAGCGAGACTTACTATATCCATGTGCATTATGTCTCCTAATCTCTATAAATACGAAGGAATTATTCCTCACTAATAATAGTGGAATTAATGTCGCAGAGTCAAAAAAGGGTTCTACCGAACACTATTGAGAAACCAATCCAATAAATCGATTATGTTATGATTTCGAGTTTTTTGGTGATTCAGGCGACACCCGGATTTGAACTGGGGAAAAAGGATTTGCAGTCCCCCGCCTTACCACTCGGCCATGCCGCCAAAATGATACAAAATAGATACAATTTTTCCCGGATTACTTCATTTTTATTGTACTTGCATTTTTACTTCTGTTTTACTTAATCCTTTTATTTCCTAAAATAAAAGAAATACCCTTTTTGATTGGATTTGATCCATCCCTTTGATTGATTGTATAGTATCTGAAACTACACAATGCTGAAAACATTCTCTCGTTTTTCTATTGAGAAATCAAATGTATATTTTATTTTTCAGACGATAAATTTCAACCATTGACTATTGACTCCTTACTTCTAATTCATGAACGATTCTGGGATTTGAATTTCAAATTGTGTTTTCCTAATGACAAAATAAAAATGGAATCAGAACTAATCAGTATTTATTTTTTCAATTAAAAAAGATTTCTCAGTTTCAATTATAACAAAACATATGAGTATATGTAAACCCCAGAACATAAATACAGATATCTATTATTTAGATATATTGTCAATAAGGAATTATCATAAAATTATCCTACTTCATT